ATCCCAATCCCAATAGCGTATATTTGGAGCTCAATATGAAATCCTATTTTCTTGCAAGACCCGTTCGGATAAGGAAAAACTCCAGAGATTGCTTCGAAGTAAGATCCTTGCGTTGACCTTTTCCTGAACCAGAACGGGGGGTTAGAGGAAAAGGGGATCAAGATGTCCCATCAATAAAGTGAGGGCTTTCCGGACCTTCCCCCCTCACTCCCCCTTTTTCAATAAAGAAGCCCCGCCCCCTATGGGGCCCCTCTCTGATAAGGAAACGATAAATAAAGTGACTCATGGAGATTTTTGGTCAACTGCTTGATAAGCTCCAGAGCGCGGTGGGGAATCTTCTTTTTTTTTATGGGCTAGCCATCCTGTACCTTGTCTATCTCTTTCTCGCACTGTACATTTATGTTGGCTTCGTAAAACGAAGCTTCCAAATGAGTGAAGACCTTGGGCTGGCTGTGCGTTTTCGATATTGCTGGAGCGGGGTCGAGGTAAGCCCGGTAGTCCCTGAGAGAGAGGAGAAAGACAAGGGGAAGGGGCTTACTTCTCCTCAACCAACTGGGGAGGACTCCGTAGGCCTTTCTAGTAACGGGAAAAAAACGAATGAAGAATAAAAAAGAATGAAATTCTTTGTCCGTCCGAAATATAACCAAAGATTTTCATTCTGGTTTGATTGGTGGCGGAAGCTCTTCTGATGAGTCAGGGAGCAGAAGCTCTTTAACCACTTCCCGTTCAGTTGGTGAAAGATAAAGAGAAGAAAAAAAAGAATGAAATTCTTTGTCCGTCCGGTTACTAGAAAGATATTATTTGCTGCTATTCTATCTATTTGTGCATTAAGCTCGAAGAAGATCTCAATCTATAATGAAGAAATGATAGTAGCTCGTTGTTTTATAGGCTTTATCATATTCAGTAGTAAGAGTTTAGGTAATACTTTCAAAGTGACTCTCGACGGGAGAATCCAGGCTATTCAGGAAGAATCGCAGCAATTCCCCAATCCTAACGAAGTAGTTCCTCCGGAATCCAATGAACAACAACGATTACTTAGGATCAGCTTGCGAATTTGTGGAACCGTAGTAGAATCATTACCAATGGCACGCTGTGCGCCTAAGTGCGAAAAGACAGTGCAAGCTTTGTTATGCCGAAACCTAAATGTTAAGTCAGCAACACTTCCAAATGCCACTTCCTCCCGTCGCATCCGTCTTCAGGACGATCTAGTCACAGGTTTTCACTTCTCAGTGAGCGAAAGATTTGTCCCCGGGTGTACGTTGAAAGCTTCTATAGTAGAACTCATTCGAGAGGGCTTGGTGGTCTTAAGAATGGTTCGGGTAGGGGGTTGTTCTAAAATAAAGTGAAAATGCCATCTCTATGGATCATTCTATGTTAGAGATTCGGTCCTCATAAATTCATATATAGGTTGAAGTAGATTCGGTGGCTCTTTAAATCGCTGGGAAACGCTCTTCAGGGTTGTGAGGAGGACCCTCTTCCGAAAGATTGGTTAGAGAGATTTTTTTGGTACAAAAAAGGCTTTTATGCTTTGCTTTTACTCTACCGCCTAATGATGGACAGATATGATCTCATCCGTATTCTAATAGAGTAGAGTGATCCAAACCGCAGGTTGAAAAAAAAAATCAACAGTTGTAAGTAAGAGTAGGCCTTTTTCATGGTTAGTTCTCTTTGCTTTGGTTTTGATTGCTTCCATGATAAGGGGCAGGGGAGTGGTGAGGAGGGCCCCAGCCACCAGACTACTTTACAGACTGGAATTCATTCCAGGTACAGGAACTGGTTTAAAAAAAGGGGTCTAGAACTACATAGATCTGATACCTTCTTCCCTTGGGCGGGGGGGTAGGTTATGTAGGCAAAAACTGTTCCTAGGTTTTTCGATCGCAAGGCCAAACAAAAGAATCGATTATTAGTATGTCGGAACTCTTTATCTTAAGGTGCGGAGCGAACTTTCGGACTAGGAGCTGCGATGGCTTTTTTTTGTTTCATAAGCAGTTCTTCCTATAAATAGATGGCGAGAGTCTGTTCTTGGTGGTAGGGCAGTAATACTAAGGAAGATATAAAGTATGTCTTTTTACCCGAATGCTTTAGCTTTGGTAACGAATTTCGGGCCAAGTACAGGAGGCCATTGCCTTTTTCCAGTCCAACCTATCCCGATAGCGAAAGAAGGCTTCCTACCAGCACTAGAGTGGGATAAGTAAACCTGACAGACACCTTAGAAGGAGGCAAAAGACTCCCTTTCTATCAAGCAAGATTGATTAGGATTTTGAGAAGATAAATTAAGACGTACCTCGTAAGGGACAAAGTAATTCGATAGAGCCAAGCACTCATTAACATCTTAAGGTAGACACTGAAAGGCCTTAGCCAGAGTCTTAAAATCGACAAACAAAGACTCCTTCTTGATAGGAAACTCCCATGGGATGGACTGGATATAAGGGCAAAGCTACTCAAATTTCAACTTAAACTGGCAGTGCAGTGGAAAACTTATCTTATGATTAAAACAGGCTTTCTTCGGCGGACTGAAATTGGATGGCCCCATATACATGGAAAAAAACAGGAAATACGCGAAATAATGTTCCAGTACTGGAAAGACGGGAATAGTCCTTTTACCCTCTAAAATGCTTTATCCCTAGCTTTTGAGCTAGCACTTTACCCCGCTGGGAAAGGGTTTTTCCTGTATTACACAATATTAAAAGCTCGATGGCTAATGATCTTTCTCCCCCGGCTTTTATTCTTTTCCTGCCTTGACTGATGGATTGGCCTTTTGAGTAGTCATTTTATACCTTTCAAACTTGGCCTGATCACTGTCTTTCGCCAAGGGCATAACTCTCCTTAGGTGACTCAAACTCTGGCCTGGGCGGAATTCAAAATAGATAGAAGGAGAGCATTCAGTAGGGCTCGGCCAGCTCATCAAGGGTTGGCGGTGCGGGCTTCTTTTATGAGCGCGAGCCGCCACTCCTCCAGAAGGACACCGAGGTCTTACATCTCTTGAGTGCTTTTGGGGAACTCCCAATCGAAATCCAGTCCATCGAATCTGTAGTCCAATCTCAATTGTGGAGTCGATGAAGCTCTCTCTTATGTGATGAAGCAGCCATGCGAGCGAAGATAGCGTGATCTCCGGCAATAGAGAGTAGGGTCTTAACCGATGGATTCTTGTGATGAAGGGTGGTGGTGAAGCTGGATAGCAAGGGACTGTTAGATTCTGACACTGTAAGCTCATATGAGACCGGGGTCCGGTGTGAGGAATGCGTAAAAAATGTGGGTGAAGTAGGATGTGTCTATGGTGGACACGGGGGAGCTCGAACTCAGCCATGATGGCCAGTAAGCGCCCTTCACTGTGGTAGGTGCCGGAGACCCAGGATCGGGGAGTGTCGAGAGGGCGATGATTAGCAGCAAGAGCAAGAGCAGCATTCGTTTCATGCCCACCATGCTTTGAAGTGTGGAAACGGTTTGATTGAGACGGAGCGCTTATCCCATTATGTAAAAAAGAGCTTGGGTAGTTAGTTTCTGTTTCATTCAGTGTTGATATATAGGATATTTAGCTCTGGTTTCATCGGTAGTTTGGTTGCGGTCATTCCTTGGATTGGCGAACTACTATCGGCGGTTCATCAAGGAATTTGTGGCAAAGGCAGCACCTCTCATAGACCTGTTGAATAAAAACAAGCCGTAGGAGTGGACCAAGAGGTGCCAGAACGCCTTTGAGGAGCTGAAAGCAGCTGTGACGCAGAAGCCAGTTCTAGTCTTGCCAGACTTCGAAAAGGTGTTCGAAGTCCACACAGATGCTTCTGACTTTGCCATAGGAGGTGTGCTTATGCAGGAAAGACATCTTCTTTTTGCCAGTATCCGAGGTGATCTTTATCAATCCCTTCCCTATTGTTCCCCGTAAGAAGCCGCTCCACTTTGGTGCGCAGCGCTCGCTCCTGAGGGAACCAAAGATTCATGGATGGGGGTCGTTTAACATAGTAGAGAGCGAGAAAGAAAGGTGAGGTTACTAGACAAAGTGCATCCGCCGAAGCAGCAACAAGAGACGAAGCATCGGGTCCTGGATAAGATGCAGTAGAGAACAGCACTGCAAAGAAGCGCACAAGCAACTTCGATTCGCTTTCCCGCAAAGATTGATTGAAAGTATACCGCGATGAGAAAGCATAGACCAGCCAGAAACGGAACAAATGCTGCTGCTGCTTCTGAGTTCGCATGACTTCGCTCTCGTTGTGCGTGGACTTCCTAATCGAACTAAGATGGATCGGGCAGTTGGCTCAGAGAAGGTTTTCTCGGAGAAGGAATAACAACAAGCTTTGTTGGCTGAAGAATGAAGGAATTGGCATACCTTTTACTTTGATTGCTTGATAGCCATGTCATTCCCTTTGATTGCTAGTAAGAAGGTAAGTTGCTTCCTTGTGGTTAGCCTTCGCTTTTGTTAAGAAAATGACCCTTCTTTATTACTATATACGAGGGCCACCCTTTTTAAATTAAATGTTTTTTGTGTATGTAGGATGGTAAGATAAAGAATGGCATGCTAACAGAAGAACCTAACGGATACAAATTTCTATAGATGAATCATGGTTCCCCCATCAAGCTCTATCTTTAGGATAGGAGGGACCCGGGGACAAGCGAAACTCACTCGAGAAGGGCTCTATGTGAGCCAACAACGGCTACTCTTTCACCAACGAGACTCGTCGAAAGATTGAATGGAAACAAAAGAGATATTTCATATTCTAATGAGAAAGCATTCTGAATCGGCATGAACAACAGCCCCCGTAGAAGCATCAACAGGAAGTTCAGCAATACAATGGAAGCCAAATAATAAGTAAGAATTGGCTCCGAACGGAAGGAATTTTCGAACGGTACAACCGGGGAAGCCTGCCTAGCAAAGCGTGGAAAGACTACTTAAAGCTAAGACTCCTTTTCGGGTGTTTCTCATAGTCTTGACTGAGGGAGGGCTCTGGATGTCTAGGGAAGTCTTGAAAAAAAAAACAAGTACAGTATGAATGGAGGCTTTCGCAACCAAGGGCTCTAGAAGAGGTAACACGAAGTGGATGTGCTGCCGGTCTGGATTGATGCCTTGGACTAGTCTTCGTAACCTACATCCAACTTATAGGATGGTCACCACTACCTGAGGTTGGATGGAATTCAGTGAAACTGCTGATCTTGTTTCCGACCGGCAGACCCTATTTGGTGATCCCCGACCACCGGATCGACGAGATCCTATTCAGAATGCGCTCACTAGGACCGACTCCAACGGAAATTGCGGAGTTCAGCAGAAACAGCTTTCTCCTTTATTGAAGAAAGATATCTTCCCTTTTAGGGTAGGGTATTCATTTAATTAATGCTAGAGCAGACGCATGATGATGGTTCGTTGGTTTCAACCAGCTTTCAACTTCAGCAAGCCGATGAAAACGACTTCCTTCTCCCTTGCTAGTCGCTGGATGTACAAGCAAGAGGTCACCCCTCTAAAAGAGTCTCAGATGAAACTCCACTATCTCCATCTTAAGAAGATGATGCAGCGGCCACCGAAGAGAGATTCAACCAGTGATCGGTCATTTCAAGTGATGAATTGGGCAAAAACTAAACTAAGGGTATCGAGAATGAATATGGGCATCTATTGAAAGAAAGTCATTCCTTGTCCGTCTGTTCATATAATCAAACTTGGCTTCTGGCATCTCCCGTCTCCAAGGGCTGGTTTTCGCTTCCTTATTCTTTACTTGCTCTTGCCTATTGGTTACGAAGAAGGTATGTTTCTTCTCTCCGCCGATGCTTATTCCCCTTTGAAGGCCGGGGTTCAAACAAGTAGGCAAGAAAGGAGAGAGCGTAGGTTCAAAGAAGCGGGCCGGGGATGGGATTGTTTGAAGGCGCACCGCTTTGCCTAGCTAGGCCTGACAAGAAGAACTGTGCCTTGTCTTCAAGCGGAACTACTGGGTAAGGTCAAGAGTACAGTAAGAAGGTAATCGGCCCGGACATCCGCCTCCTTCCTTTTTTCCGGTATGAACTCCTACGCCCTCTTCTGGGGGCTTTCTTTTCCCCTCCAACCTCAGCTCTTTTCGCCTTTTCCGAAGTGCTAGCCAGTCCCAAGAGAAGAAAAGAAAGAAACCGATCGACCGCTTAGCCCTTCTTTGGAACCTTGCCTTTGATCTTTCGCCGCCTTCCAGACTTCCTTTGAACCGCCGGGTATGAACGAACTGATCGCGACTCGGGATACGTTAAATTGGACCTAACGGCCGGCCTAGTAACCTTTCGGCTTCAGCTTGGGTCAGTTCGCCTTACCTTATATACTCCTCGCCGGTAAGGGATGTTTATGTTACAGGCGCGATAAAGAGTCTGCAACTTCAGAAATGGAATAAATAACGGGAAGGTTCGGGAGGAGCAAACCACCACAGGCTTGGTAGCCGACTCAGTTGACTGAAAGCTCCTACCTGCCGGCTATGAACTCATACCTGATAGTTAGCGGGTATTCCCTCCCTCCGACTTGCCATTCCCATGGAAGAAAGAGGAGCCGAAGGAAGCGGGGTGAAAACAAGTAGCTGATTGAAGTAAAAGCGGTCCAGGGACAGCTGGTGAAAAACCTCGCCCTCTTTCATATGCCGAAGCGGTAAGCGGGTCAGCGGAAACAGATAGTACACCCGCTACGAGGAATTAGACCACATACGCTATTTTGCTACCCTCGTGTAAAGAAAGGAAAGGAAAACCCTTTGGTGTATGGGACGGACTTCTTTCTCTCTATCGTTTCGGCTTCTTCAACCCGCAAGCCCTATGTTGTAAGGGATGGAAAGTGCAATCGCCAAAGCCGGTTATTCGGAAAGCAAGGAGGTCTTTCTCTGATCCTCTATCTGCTACCGGCTCTGCTCAAAGCCGGAAGCTTATCTCAAACAAAAGCTATAGAGGAGAGGAGAGCCAAGGAAGACTTAGCGCAACTGCTTAGTGGAAGGAAGATTCTGAAATCACTAGCTGCACTTTGAAAGCCTTGATCGATATGATATTAAGATTTTCTTAATGTGCTCAAAAAACCTTACTAAGCGAAGAAAGCTCTTCTAGCTTCCCTTATATTATAGATAGTTTTTAGAAAGGGAGGGGCAAGGAAGGAATTGATAGAGGTACGTCGAAAAGAAAAGTTCCATACCTTCTTGATCGAGTCAATTGCCTTCCTTCTACTTGAATCAAGATTCGGTTGGTGTGAATTCTACCCACGGAGCGGTACAAGAGAGAAAAGCATCCCTGCTCCTCGAAGCCTTTTTAAGACAAAACTAAAGGGTTTGGCACCCTCTGGTAAAGGCAAGCATAGCCAAAGAAAGAAGATAAAAAAGAACTTTACCAGGAAGCCATGGAGGAGCTTCAGATGACCATATCAAAATCAAAGTCTTTCTGATCTAGCAAAACATTCAATAGTATGAAACTCAGCCCTATTTAGCCCTACCTAAGACGGAGCAGCACTTCCCTAGTCCGTCCGAAGCAGTACCCTTAGCCTGATGATGCTATGGTCTCGAGGCAAGCAGCCTTCCTTCTTTTCATGAAAGGGTTGGGGAGGATGCCAACTTCTATTTTTTTTTTAACCATTTCTTGCCTTCCTGCTAGGTAGTGAAATGATTTTGCTTTGTAAAGCAAAAACTCAAATATTTTCCTTTTCAACCATAACATACGAAAAAGTGTCCAAACATCCAATTCTCGGTGTTGTATGCACTATCCTCTTTGATCCTAGACTCCAAGCCGTTCGACATAGCTCAACTCCGGAGCACATGCTCGAACAAGGATACTGCTACCATTCCGACAAGAGCGCTTATGGAGCATCGATCGTCATTTGCTTCATTCATCTCTTTGAATCGGTCTCAAGTTTGAGGTTATGGAAGTCAGATCAAGACTGCCATTGCTGTAGTTTCTGTCTCTCGAACGTAGAACTCCGGTTGCCATAGTCTAATGGTAATTTGTTTTTGATGTCAGGAGTGCAAAGTTGGTAAACTTGACTGACTTTGTCCTTGTATGGACACCGCTTGTTTTGGTCTGAGATGTGTCTGTGGTCTGGTTTCCACTGAGCTAACTTCCATGAAGAGGGTGGATGGAGAACATTCCATAGTCTGGTCTGCTTGCCTTTCAGCTTCTTCCTTGCTCCGATCAAATTCCGGCTTCCTATCCATGACCTTTTTAACTTCTCTCGGAAACCTTCTTTCAAGTTGGCTATGCGCCCGGATCTTGACCACCTTAAGCCAAGTCGATAGAAAGAAGCTCAAAGACCTAGAATTCCAGTTTCTCCACGGCTTCACGGTTTGTTTCTAAGCAAAGGCTTGACTTGACCGCCTGCTCAATCAAAACCGGGGCTTTCTGCAATCAGTTCCCATTCACCTTGCCTGCAGCGAAAGCTTTCAAGAAAAAAAAAAGAAAGAAAAAACTCTTCTCACAACAAGCCTTTAAGCCGCTTTAGAAATGCGGTTACTTGAAGCAGCCACATATTGCGTATATAAGATAACTGCTGCTTTTTAGGCCCGCAAATTGCATACATAAAAGAAGAAAGGTCTTTGCCTAGTTTCGGATCTTACCGTAGAAAGCACTACTTCCGACTTGAATGATCGAGTTGATTCCATTTCTTTTCGAGATTCTGTTTGTGAAAAGTGTGGAAATTGATAGAATCTATATGTTTTCAGTTTCAAGAAAGAGAAGGGGGTAGAGTAATGGTCAACTCATCAGGCTCATCACCTGAAGATTGCAGGTTCGAATCCTGCCCCCGCCTAAGGAACATTGCTCACCGGGATAGAAGGCTGGTCCCAACCCGTCTACCAATGTCATTTCATGAAGATGGACACTGGCTTGGGGGCGG